GGTTTTGTTTGTTTGTTTGTTTGTTTGTTTGTTTGTTTGTTTGTTTGTTTTGTTTGTTTGTTTGTTTGTTTGTTTGTTTGTTTGTTTGTTGGGTGAATTGCTTTAATAATCTATGTTGTATGGGCGAGGCATGCTTTGCTTAGTTATGGTGTATGTGGTGGTGAGGTAGGGTTTATTGGGTAAAGGGAGTAGTGAAAGGTGGAGCTTCATACGATGATCGAATAAAGAGTGATTCGATTTAATTGAAATAAGAGGGGTGATAGATAGGATACGATGATCAAGTAAGGAATGGTTTTGATTTATTAATGTAATTTTAGTGGCAGATAGTATGTAAAAAAGAAGAAAGATAAAATCAGAGATGGATAGAATTAATTTAGTTGAAATACGAGAGGTAATAGATAAGGTATGATGATCAAATGGTATGATGATCAAATAAAGAATGGTTTTGATTTATTAATGTAATTTTAGTGGCAGATAGTATGTAAAAAAGAAGAAAGATAAAATCAGAGATGGATAGAATTAATTTAGTTGAAATACGAGAGGTAATAGATAAGGTATGATGATCAAATAAAGAACGATTTTAATTTAGTTGAAATACGAGAGGTAATAGATAAGGTATGATGATCAAATAAAGAACGATTTGATTTATTAATGTAGTTTTAGCGGTAATGATATGTGAAAAATGGATGATAAAATTTGTGATGCGGCGTCGTAAGTAATTTAGTCGAAAATTGCTGGCGTCGTTTGAAAGGCTGGAGGAAGTGCAGGATTGACAATTTATGTCATACAGGCATTCATTAAATAACCTCATAAACAAGAAAAGACAGAAATATCATAACCAAATGTAAAACAAAGTGCATCAGTGTTAAAATGATTCCCCCAATACGTAAACCGTCTCACCCGGGGATTCTAGAAGGTCAAAAAACAGACCGCCGTGGACGAGATGCCCACGTCTATAGATTGTATTTACCCGGTGCACTGGGAGGGCAGATTGAAGATACCCAGAAAAAAAAGGGAACCAAAAGAGGAAGAGTTTTAGGATGTCGCGATTAAGAGGGAGAATGGTGATATATAGCCAACCAGATGTATCGGTGAAAAGCAAGAAGGAAGGATTAACCAAGTTATGGCCCTGACATAGGAACCAGAGGCGCAAAAGAGCAAGATGAGCTAGGGGTGTAGGGGGAAAGAATGGTCCTGAAGCTAGTAACGCTGAGTCTTTCATACGCCGGGTTGCTGATTTCACGTGAGTTGACCGATTAATAAATAACCCAGCTCGATAGCTACCGGCCCGACGAGAGATGTTGGAGTGTTTTGTCCGGATACCGTTAATTTTGAGTGGGGCAGCACTGCCGTATCTAGGGAGAGTTAGGTTGTATAAGGAAAAAATTAATGACTATGAGTACGATGGCAGAGTGATTTTAGTATTAGGAACTATTGGGCTAAAGGATTCCTGTGTTTGGATTGGGGATGAGAGAGAGTTTATCCGCGTGGAGGGCTTGTACGGAGCACATGCATTGAATGTGTTTGCCTAGGTTGAATGGGATGTGAATGGGGACAAGGTATTAATGCACATACGCACATGAGCTGCTCAAATGTTAGAGGAAATGCAGAGGTTTCTAGTCGAGTATAGTTAGTGGGGGGGTAGGGGGGGTAGCTTTTAGGGGGGTTTTAGGAGGTCGGGGTGTTCCTGTAGTTAAAGTTCTATTAACGGTGGTTTTTCAGGCCATAGATCTTGGAGAAAAGCCAAGCAGGAATTGCTATGGCTTATTTTGTACTTTTTCTTGGGTTATGCTTTGTTTTGGGAGGATTGGCAGTTGCGTCTAATCCTTCGCCGTACTATGGGGTAATCGGTTTAGTGGTGGGGTCTATTGTTGGATGTGGATGGTTGTTGAGCTTGGGAGTTTCTTTTGTAGCATTAGTTTTGTTTATGGTGTATTTGGGTGGGATGTTGGTAGTTTTTGTATACTCTGTGTCTTTGGCGGCGGATCCTTTTCCTGAAGCTTGGGGGGATTGACGTGTTGTAGGGTATGGAGTAGGGTTTACTTTGGTGCTTGTTGCTGGAATTGTTGTTGGGGGGCTTATTGAGTGTTGAAAGCTTGGAGTGGTTACCGTTGATGGTGGGGGTTTATTTTCAGTTCGGCTGGATTTTAGTGGTGTAGCTATGTTCTATTCGTCCGGGGTGGGGTTGTTTTTAGTGGCTGGATGAGGGCTTCTGTTGACTCTATTTGTTGTGTTAGAGCTTGTACGAGGTCTGTCTCGTGGGGCAATTCGGGCGGTTTAGGGGGTTGTATGTGGCGGCCGGCGGCGGCAGCAGAGAATAGTTTAATGTAAAATACCAGCTTTGGGAGTTGGTGATAAAGGTTTGAGTCCTTTTTTTCTGAGTTGTTTTGGGTAACTCTAAGAAGAGGTGTAGTCTTCATTCTTTGGTTTACAAGACCAATGTTTTTTGTAAACTATTAGAGTTTTAGAAGTTGAGTATTTTGTTTTCTAGGGTTCCGATGATGGGGAAGAGAATTAGGAGAATGGCAAAGTAGGTAACAGAGGCTAGTTGGCCGATGACAATGAATGGATGTTCTACTGGTTGGCTGCCTACTCATGTTAAGATGAATAGGTTGGTGACTAGGATTCAGAATAGAAGTTGAGAGAGGGGACGGAAGGTTATTGTTCGCTGTTTAGCCTTGTGAAGGAATGGAGACAGGAATAGGACTAGTACGGAGGCGGCTAGGGCCAATACTCCACCTAGTTTATTGGGAATTGAACGTAGGATGGCATATGCGAATAGGAAGTATCATTCTGGTTTGATATGGGGAGGTGTAACTAGTGGGTTTGCGGGGGTAAAGTTTTCTGGGTCTCCTAGTAGGTTAGGGGAGAATAGGGCTAGAGACGCTAGTGGAAGGAATATGAGTGTGAAGCCTAGGATGTCTTTTAGGGTGAAGTATGGGTGGAATGGGATTTTATCACAGTTTGATACGATACCTAGGGGGTTATTTGAGCCTGATTCGTGAAGGAAGGTAAGGTGAATTAGGGTAAGTCCTGCGATTGCAAAGGGGAGGAGGAAGTGTAGAGCAAAGAATCGGGTTAGTGTGGGGTTATCTACTGAGAATCCTCCTCAGGCCCATTCTACGAGGGTTTGGCCAATGTAAGGGATAGCCGAAAATAGGTTAGTGATGACTGTAGCCCCTCAGAATGATATTTGACCTCAAGGTAAGACATATCCTACGAAGGCAGTTGCTATGAGGGTGAGTAGGAGGATAATTCCTGTATTTCAGGTTTCTTTGTATAGGTAGGAGCCATAGTAGAATCCTCGTCCAATATGTAGGTAAATACAGATGAAAAAGAATGAGGCTCCGTTTGCGTGTAGATTTCGGATGAGTCAGCCGTACTGTACGTTTCGACATGTGTGGGCAACGGATGAGAAGGCTAAAGTTGTATCAGCGGTATAGTGTATGGCTAGTAGGAGGCCGGTTAGGATTTGGGTTATTAGGCAGATGCCTAAGAGGGATCCGAAATTTCATCAAGCGGAAATGTTTGAGGGGGTGGGTAGGTCAATTAAGGAGTTGTTAACTATTTTTAACAGGGGGTGGGATTTTCGGAGGTTTGGGGCCATTAATTTGGTGTTTTGGTCTATGTGATAAGAGGATGATAAGGATAGAGAGGGCGAAGGATCCTAAATAGGTTTTGATTAATCCAGTGTGGAGGGTGGTTGAGGTTTTGGTTGCTATGAGTTGTAGGTCAGTAAGTCCTTCGGGGCCTATTTTTTTGTATCAGGAGAGGTCGATTAGATGTGAGGCGATTTTTTGTCCGTTGTTTAGGAGATTTAGGGAGCTGGGGCGATGTATTAGGAGGTTGAAGTAGCCTAATGTGGATGAAAAGTTTAGATATGGATTTTGTTTGGGTTGGGTTAAGGTGTGGGTTATGTTTGAGAGTTCTAGGGCTAGGATGATGCCTAGGATTGTGACGAGGATGGCTGCAGTTTTTGTCAGTATGGGCATAGTTATTGGAGAGGTTTTTGTGGGAATGATGTAGGATGTGATGAGTAGGCCTGCTAGGATGCTGCCTAGGGCGAGGCGAGTGATTGGGTTGATGATGGTTGGATTGTTTTCATTTATTGAGATGGTTGGGGGTGTGCGAGTGAATCCTGTTTGGACTAGTAGGGTTATGCGTATGGTGTAAGTTGCAGTGAATGATGTGGCCAGGAGTGTTAGTAATAGTGCTCAGGTGTTTAGATAGGAGGTGTTTAGGTTTTCGATGATGAGGTCTTTTGAGTAGAATCCTGCTAGAAATGGTGTTCCTATTAGGGCGAGGTTGCCAATGGTCAAACATGAGGTGGTTGTGGGTAGCGTTTTCTGTAGGTTTCCTATTTTTCGAATGTCTTGTTCTCCATTGAGGTTGTGGATAATTGATCCGGAGCAAAGGAATAGTATGGCTTTGAAGAATGCATGTGTTGAAATGTGGAAGAAGGCTAGCTGTGGGAGGTTTAGTCCGATAGTGACTATTATTAGTCCTAGTTGGCTAGATGTAGAGAAAGCAATGATTTTTTTGATGTCATTTTGTGTAAGGGCACAGGTGGCAGCGAATAGTGTAGATAGAGCACCTAAGCATAGGCATAGGGTGAGGGCGGTTTGGTTGCTGGCAAGTATAGGGTGGGTGCGGATGAGTAGGAAAATTCCGGCTACTACTATAGTGCTGGAGTGGAGTAGGGCTGATACTGGGGTTGGGCCTTCTATAGCGGCCGGTAGTCAGGGGTGGAGGCCAAATTGGGCTGATTTTCCTGTAGCTGCAAGGATTAAACCTAGAAGGGGAAGAGTTGGTGTTTGGGTCGGGGAGAGAGCTTGTTGTAGTTCTCAGGTGTTTATAGTTGAGGCGAGTCAAGCTATGCTTAGGATTAGGCCAATGTCTCCGATTCGGTTGTATAACACGGCTTGGAGGGCAGCTGTGTTGGCTTCAGTTCGTCCTTGTCACCAGCCAATTAGTAGGAATGACATGATTCCAACTCCCTCTCAGCCGATGAATAGAAGGAATATGTTGTTAGCAATGGTTAGTGTTAGTATGGCAATTAGGAATATTAGTAGGTAGGAGAAGAACTTTGTAATGTAGGGTTCTGAAGCTATATATCATGTTGCAAATTGGAGAATGGATCATGTTACGAATAGGGCAATGGGGAAAAATATTATGGAGTATTGGTCTATTTTGAAGCTAAGTGGAATTTTGAAATTTATGATGAATTTTCATTCTCAGTGGGAGATAATGCTGTCTATACCTGAGTGTATGAAGAGTGTTATGGGGATTAGGCTGATTAGAAAGGCGGTCTTAACGGTGCGTGTGATGTGGGTTGGGGAGTTTTGGAATGTTTTTGATAGGAGTGGTAGTAGTGTTGGGGCGAGAATGGTTGTTAAAGTTAGGAGTATGAAGGTGTTAAGGAGTAGTGTGGTCTCCATTACTTTTACTTGGAATTGCACCAAGATGAGTGGTTCCTAAGACCAATGGATTGCTGTTATCCTTTAAAAGTAAGGGGGCTGAGGTTTTAGACTCAGATACAGGAGTTAGCAGCTCTTGTTGGTTGAACCTCCCCTCGGCAGGTAAGAAGAGTTTAACTTCTATTTTTAGAATCACAGTCTAATGTTTGAGTTGAAACTATACTTGCATGAAGGAATTCCAGCGATGAGTTCTGGTTTTGAGATTAGAAGTAGTATGGGAATGATGTGGAGAGCTATTAGGAGGTGTTCTCGTGTGTTTGAGTTTTGGATGGTTGTGATGTGGGTGGGTAGTGTACCTCGTTGTGTTGTTAGTAGCATAAATAATGTGTATGAGGCGGTTAGTAGGGTTGCAATTCCAGTTAGGATGATTGTAAAGGAGGATCAGTTGAATAGTGCAATTATGATGGTTAGTTCTGCTATTAAGTTTGTTGTTGGGGGTAAGGCCATGTTTGTGAGGTTAGCTAGTAGCCATCAGGTTGCTATAAGTGGGAGGAGGGGTTGGAGACCTCGGGTTAGGAGAAGGATTCGGCTGTGTGTGCGTTCATAGTTTGTATTGGCTAAGCAGAATAACATTGAGGAAGTTAGTCCGTGAGAGATTATAAGGATTATAGCTCCTGAGAATGCTCAGTGGGTTTGGATTATACAGGCAGCGATGACTAGTCCTATATGGCTTACGGATGAGTAAGCGATGAGGGATTTTAGGTCAGTTTGGCGTAGACAAATTGAGCTTGTTATTAGAGCCCCTCATAAGGCTAGGGTGAGGAATGGATAGTGTAGGTGATTTGAGAGGGGGCCTAGTAGGATGGTGATTCGTATAATGCCATACCCACCTAGTTTCAGGAGGAGTGCGGCGAGTAATATTGATCCTGCAATAGGGGCTTCTACGTGTGCTTTAGGCAATCATAGGTGAAGTCCGTATAGAGGTGCTTTTACTATGAATGCTATTAGTAAGGCGAGGCCTGAAAGGATATGGGTTCAGGAATTAGTGAGGGTGGGGTGGACTAGTTTCAGTATTATTAGGTGGAGAGTACCTGTTTGTGTATGTAGGTGCAGGATTGTGACTAGTAGTGGTAGGGAGCTGATGAGAGTGTAGAATAGCAGGTAGATACCGGCACTTAAGCGTTCTGGTTGGTTTCCCCATCGTGTGATTAGGATTAAGGTAGGGATTAGGGTTGCTTCAAATGAGATGTAAAACAGTATTAGTTCTGTGGTAGAGAATGCTAGAATGATGAAAGGTTGGATTGTGATTAGGGTTGTGATGAAGATTCGTTTTCGTGTTAAGGGTTCATGTTGAAGGTGATTTTGGCTTGCTATGATCATAAGGGGTAGTAATCAACAGGAAAGTACTAGTAATGGGGATGAGATTTGATCGATGCCAGTCCATTGGGTTAAGTTTTTGTATGGGTGGTATGAGGGGAGCAGTCATTGTAGGCTAATGGTAGCAATTAAGAGACTGTGCATGGTGGTGTTGATTCATAAGAATTTTTGATGGGATAGGAGGGCTGTGGGTAAGAGTATAATTGTTGGGAGGATGATTTTTAGCATTGTAAGAGATTTAAGTTGTGTAGGTGGTCGGAACCGTGGGTTCGTGTAGAAGCTACTAGTATGGCTAGACCCGTGCCTGCCTCGCAGGCCGAAAATGTAAGTATGAACATTGGTATTAGGTTGAAGGATGCTGCTTGGTTTTCGATGGGTCAGATTGACAGGCTTATGTATATGGCTAGTATCATGCCCTCTAGACATAGTAGGGCGGAGATTAAGTGAGTTCGGTGGAAGGCTAGCCCTAGGCTAGTCAAGGTGAAAGTTGAATAGAAGCTTAGGTGAAGTAGTGACATGGAGAAAGTCATAGGGTTAAGCTATGGTTTGTTGAGTCGAAATCAACTGTCTTGGTTAGACTAACTTTCTGTGTTTATTCTGCTCATTCTAGACCCCCTTGAGTTCATTCATAAATTAGTCCTAGTGTGAGTAGTAGGATGAGAGTGGATGTTCAGATTAAGGTAGTGGTTGGGTGTTGAAGTTGAATGGCTCATGGGAGGGGGAGTAGGAGTGCAATTTCTAGGTCGAATAAGAGGAATAGGATTGCTACTGAGGAAGAATCGGATTGAGAATGGGAGTCGAGCAGACCCAAGTGGGTCAAACCCACATTCATATGGAGATAGTTTTTCTGGGTCTGGGTTGGTTTGGGCGAGTCAGAAATTTAGTGTGGTTAGGATGATACTTAGGGCGAGGGAGAGGGTGAGTATGAATGTGATTATGTTAATTGCTCTTCTCTGGGGTTTTACCAGATTTTAGAGATTGGAAGTCAATTGTAATTATTATACTAGAAGAGCAAGATCCTCATCAGTAAATGGTTATATAGAGGAACAATCAGATAACGTCTACGAAATGTCAGTATCAGGCGGCTGCTTCGAATCCGAAGTGGTGGTTTGATGTGAAGTGGAATTTAACTAGGCGTAGGAGACAGACTGATAAGAATGATGATCCGATGATTACGTGGAGTCCATGGAACCCTGTAGCGACAAAGAATGTTGAACCATATACGCCGTCAGCAATTGAAAATGGTGCTTCGTAATATTCTATTGCTTGGAGTGCAGTGAAGTAGAATCCTAGGAGAATTGTTAATGTCAGGGCATGGGTTGCTTGTTTTCGGTTGCTTTCTGTGATGCTATGGTGTGCTCATGTTACGGTAACACCTGATGCTAGGAGGATGGCCGTGTTTAGAAGGGGGACTTCTAAAGGATTAAGAGGTTTAATTCCTGTTGGGGGTCATTGTCCACCTAGTTCTGGGGTTGGGACTAAGCTAGAGTGGAAAAATGCTCAGAAAAAGCCCAGGAAGAAGAATGCCTCGGATGTGATGAAGAGGATTATTCCATATCGTAGACCTTTTTGGACGGTAGGGGTATGGTGACCTTGAAATGTGCTTTCACGTACAATGTCTCGTCATCATTGTAGTATGACAAGGAGCATGGAGAGGAGGCCGATGCTTAGGAGCTGCAAGGAGTTGTGATGGAATCATATGATTAGTCCTGAGGTTGTGAGCAACGCAGCGGCTGCTCCGAAGATAGGTCAGGGGCTTGGGTCGACTATGTGGTAGGAATGTGCTTGGTGGGCCATTAGATGTTTTCTTGTAGGTATAGGCTTAATAGGAGAACAAAGACATAAGCTTGGATTATGGCTACTGCTACTTCTAGAATAGTGAGTAGGAATAGGACTAATGCGGTTAGAATAGATACTGTTGGTATGATGGGTAGGAGGGCAGTGGTGGCTGTGGAGATAAGTTGAATGAGTAGGTGGCCTGCTGTGAGGTTTGCTGTGAGTCGTACACCTAGAGCTAGTGGTCGGATAAGTAGGCTGGTAGTTTCAATTAAGATTAAGGCTGGGATTAGTGGTGTAGGGGTCCCTTCGGGTAGTAGGTGTCCAAGAGAGGCTGAAGGTTGGTTTCGCAGGCCTGTTAGGAGGGTTGCAAGTCAAAGTGGGAAGGCTAGCGCTATGTTTATTGATAATTGAGTAGTTGGCGTAAATGTATATGGTAGTAGGCCTAGTAGGTTGATTGTGAGAAGTAGGATTATTAAGGATGTTAGGATTAAGGCTCATTTGTGGCCTTCTTTGTTTAGTGGGGTTATTAGTTGTTTTGTGATTAGGTGCAGGAGTCATGATTGTAGGGTAGATAGACGATTGGTGATTCATCGGTTGTCGAGTGATGGGAATAGTAAGGTGGGGAATAGTAGTGAAAGTAGAATTAGTGGGATTCCTAGGAGGGAGGGGCTTATGAATTGGTCGAAGAAGCTTAGGTTCATGGTCAGGTTCAGGGAGAGGTTTTAATAGTCATGGAGGTTTTGCTGAGGGGAGGGTTGGTAGAGGTGAATGATAGAAGTTTGGGTTGGATGAGTAGGGTGAAAGTTAGCCATGATGCTAGTATGATAAAGAATCATGGGTTTGGATTGAGTTGGGGCATATCATTAGGGAGGAGTGGGTGGTCCTCTTTCTCTAGCTTAAAAGGCTAGTGCTGTTACATAGCTTCCTAATGATTAGGATGATAGTAGTGAGGATCAGTTCTCAAAGTGGGCGAGGGGGGTAGATTCTACTACGATTGGTATGTAGCTGTGGTTAGCTCCACAGATTTCCGAGCATTGGCCGTAGAAGATTCCAGGTCGAGTGGTGATGAATGATGTTTGGTTTAATCGTCCTGGGATTGCATCGGTTTTTACTCCTAGGGTTGGGATCGCTCAGGAGTGAAGGACGTCATCTGCGGTGATGATGATGCGAATGGAGGATTCTATGGGAATGACAACACGATGGTCAACTTCCAATAGTCGGAAGTGTCCTAGGGGAAGATCTGTTGTGGGGATTATGTATGAGTCAAATGCCAGATCTTTAAAGTCTGTGTATTCATAGGTTCAATATCATTGATGTCCAATGGCTTTTAGAGTTAGGTCGGGCTCGTCGATTTCGTCTATTATGTACAGGATTTGTAAGGATGGTAGGGCAAGTAAAATGAGAACGATGGCTGGTAGGATTGTTCAGATTAATTCTACTTCTTGGGCGTCGACGGTATTTGAGGATAGTTTTTCTATTAGTATTAGTGCTAGGAGGTAAAGGACTAAGCTGCAGATTGCTAGTGCAACTATTAAGGCATGGTCGTGGAATTCTACGAGTTCCTCTATAATAGGGGATGAAGCATCTTGGAATCCGAATTGTGAGTGGTTGGCCATGTGAGATGTACAGGGTTTTCACCTGTGATTTAGTCTTGACAAGGCTATGTAATTGGTTTACTAACATCTCATAAGAAAGAAGCATGAGCGGTTTGATGCGGTTGGCTTGAAACCAGCATATGAGGGTTCGATTCCTTCCTTTCTTGTACTTGGACGAAGGCTGGTTCTTCGAAGGTGTGGTATGGAGGCGGGCAGCCGTGGATTCACTCAATGTTAGTGGCGGTTAGTTCTGGTTGTAGGACTTTTCGTTTTGATGCGAAAGCTTCTCAAATAATGAATATTAGTATGATTACAGCAGTTATTGAGATTAGTGAGCCGATAGAGGAGATGGTATTTCATAAAGTGTAGGCGTCTGGGTAGTCAGAGTATCGTCGTGGTATACCGGCTAGGCCTAGGAAGTGTTGTGGAAAGAAGGTTAGGTTTACACCTGTAAATATGACTCCGAAGTGGGCCTTGGCTCATGTGGGATGTAAAGTATATCCTGTGAATAGTGGGAATCAGTGGGTGAATCCTGCTAGAATTGCAAAGACAGCTCCTATTGACAGGACATAGTGGAAATGGGCGACTACATAGTACGTGTCGTGTAGTGCAATGTCTAGTGAGGAGTTTGCTAGGACAATTCCTGTTAATCCTCCGATAGTAAATAGGAAGATAAAGCCTAGGGCTCATAGCATTGGAGGATCTCATTTGATTGTTCCGCCATGTAGTGTGGCTAATCAACTGAAAACTTTAATACCTGTTGGAATGGCAATAATTATTGTGGCGGATGTAAAGTATGCTCGGGTATCTACGTCTATTCCTACTGTAAATATATGATGAGCTCATACAATGAAGCCTAGGAACCCAATTGAGAGTATGGCTCATACTATTCCTATATAACCAAATGGTTCTTTTTTGCCGGCGTAGTATGTTACTACGTGTGAGATGATTCCAAATCCTGGTAGGATTAGGATGTAGACTTCTGGGTGGCCGAAAAATCAGAAGAGATGTTGGTATAAGACTGGGTCTCCTCCGCCTGCTGGATCGAAGAATGTAGTGTTTAGGTTACGGTCTGTTAGTAGCATAGTGATTCCTGCGGCTAAAACTGGAAGTGAGAGTAGAAGTAAGACAGCGGTGATGAGGACGGATCATACGAATAGGGGAGTTTGATATTGTGAGAGAGCTGGGGGTTTTATGTTGATGGCTGTTGTGATGAAATTGATAGCCCCTAAGATAGAGGATACACCAGCTAGGTGGAGGGAGAAGATGGCTAAGTCAACTGAGGCTCCGGCATGGGCTAGGTTACCGGCCAGAGGGGGGTATACAGTTCATCCTGTTCCTGCTCCTGCTTCTACTGTGGATGAGGCTAATAAGAGAAGGAAGGATGGGGGTAGTAGTCAGAAGCTCATGTTATTTATACGTGGAAATGCTATGTCGGGTGCACCGATTATGAGGGGGACTAGTCAGTTTCCGAATCCCCCGATTATGACTGGCATTACTATGAAGAAGATTATTACGAAAGCATGGGCAGTAACAATTACATTGTAGATTTGGTCATCTCCTAGGAGAGTTCCTGGTTGACCAAGTTCTGCACGAATAAGTAGGCTGAGAGCAGTTCCGACTATACCAGCTCATGCACCGAAAATTAGATATAGGGTACCGATATCTTTGTGGTTGGTTGAGAATAGTCATCGATTGATGAAGGTCACAGGTAAGATGGCTGAGTGTTGAGGCGTTGGGCTGTAGTCCTTTTTACAGAGGTTCAATTCCTCTTCTTATCGATCCTGTAGTGAAATTCATGTTGAGTTGCAAACTCATTGATGTATGTTAAGAGCGTACCGGGGTCTGATAGACGGAAGCCTGTTGGTTTGGGCACCTAGCTGTTAACTAGGATTTTATGGGATCGAGGCCCATCTGTCTAGTTGTTTGGGTAAGATTCTAGCTTAGTTAAAGCACCTGAGTTGCATTCAGGAGATGTGGGTTAATATCCTGCGGATCTTAGCAGAAACTAAGAGAGTTTAACTCTTGTTTAAGGCTTTGAAGGCCTTTGGTTTGGGTCGATCCTAAGTTTCTAGATAGTTGTTAAGATTATAGGGGAGAGTGGGAGAAGTAGGATTGATAGGGAGGCTAGAGTGGCAATTGGTGTACTTGCTGGTTTATTGATATGTCATTGTTTTATGTGGTTTGTAGAGTTTGGGGGGAGTGTAATTGTTGAGTAGTATGCGAGGCGGAGATAGAAGAATAGCCCTAATAGTGAGAGTATAGCAATGATGGTAGCTGTTATGGTTATTTCTTGTTTTGTGAGTTCTTGGATAATAAGTCATTTTGGGAGAAATCCTGTTAGTGGTGGAAGACCCGCAAGAGAGAGTAGGGTTAACATGAGGGCTGCATTCAGCATGGGTGTTTTTGTTCATGAGATCATTATTGTTGATAACTTTAGGGATTTGGTTGTGTTTAGGGTGAGGAAGGTAGTGGTTGTTATTAGGGTGTAGAGGTAGAAGGTTAGTAGGGCAAGTTTGGGGTTGTAGATGGTGATGATGGTTATTCAGCCCAGGTGTGAGATGGATGAGAAAGCTAAGATTTTTCGGATTTGTGTCTGATTTAGGCCTATTCAACCCCCGAGGGCTGCTGAAGCAATCGCTATGGTGGTTAGTAGTGTGGGGTTAAGTGAGTGGGAGGTTAGAAGAAGGATAGTGATTGGGGGGAATTTTATTATTGTTGATAGTAGTAGGGCAGTGGTTAGTGATGAGCCTTGAAGTACTTCTGGAAATCAGAAGTGAAATGGTACTAGTCCTAGTTTTATTGCAATTGCTGTTGTTAATAGGAGGGATGATGTTGGATGATGTAGTTGGGTAATGTCTCATTGTCCTGTAGATCAGGCGTTGGTTATGCTTGAAAACAGTACTAGGGCTGAGGCTACGGCTTGTACTAGGAAGTATTTGATAGCAGCTTCGATGGCTCGAGGGTGATGAGATTTTGAGATGAGGGGGATGATAGCGAGAGTGTTGATTTCTAGCCCAGCCCAGGCTATTATCCAGTGATTACTCGAGATTGTAATGGTTGTTCCTAGGAGTAGGCTTAGGATGGAGATTAAGTTTGTGTGTGGGTTCATTAGTAGAGGAAGGAGTTGAACCATCATTTTCGGGGTATGGGCCCGATAGCTTTGTTAGCTGACCCTACTAGGTTGTTAGGAAATAATATAGAGGAAGTATGGAGAGGTTTGATCTCTTCTGTGTAGGTTCGATTCCTACTTTTCTAAGTTTTAGGAAATGAGAGGGCTGGTATACCTCTATGTTCACTTTATCATAGTGATCCTTTATGTTCAGGCACATTTCCTTAATAAGCATATTTTCTTATTGGTGGGAGGCCTGCATAACAGATTGGCATGCTGGTGTGTCAAAGACATAGTGCTAGGGTTAGTGGGAGGAAGTTTTTTCAGAGAAGGTGTATGAGTTGGTCGTAACGGAATCGTGGATAGGAGGCACGAATTCATAAGAACCCCGAGGAGAGGAGTAGGATTTTTGTGGCTAGGATCATTGGAAATAGCTCAGGGGATAGGTTGAGTGAACTTGGATTTAGGAATAAGATGGTGGTTAATGTGTTTATTAATATAATGTTTGCGTACTCAGCTAGGAAGAATAGGGCGAATGGTCCTGCAGCGTATTCTACGTTGAAGCCTGATACTAATTCGGACTCTCCTTCTGTGAGATCAAATGGAGCACGATTTGTTTCGGCAAGCGTAGAGATATACCATATTATTGTGAGAGGTCAGGAGGAGAAGATGAGATATAGGGGTTCTTGGGTGATAGCAAGGGTGCTTAGGGTATAATTTCCACTTAGGATGATTACTGATAAGAGGATGATGGCTAGTGTTACTTCGTAGGAAATGGTTTGGGCTACTGCTCGTAAGGCACCAATTAGGGCATATTTTGAATTTGAGGCTCACCCGGATCATAGAATGGAGTAAACTGCTAAACTGGATATGGCTAAAAGGAAGAGAAGGCCCAAGTTTAGATCAGTGAGGGGGAATGGGAGAGGGAGAGGGATTCAGATTGTAAGTGCTAAGAGGAGTGCTAGTACGGGGGTTATGATAAAGAGAAATGGGGAGGAAATGGATGGACGGATAGGTTCTTTAATAAATAGTTTTACTCCATCTGCAATGGGCTGTAATAGGCCGAAAGGGCCTACAATGTTTGGGCCCTTGCGAGCCTGTATGTAGCTTAGGACTTTGCGTTCTACTAGGGTTAGGAAGGCGACAGCGACTAGAACAGGGATAATGTAAGATAGTGATATGATGAGGTAGGTTGAAGTGAGGGGTTGGGTCATTGGTGTGAGCTAGTGAGAGGATTTGAACCTCTGGGTAAAGGGCTTAAGCCTTTTGCATTTGCCATGCTCTGCCACGCTAGCGATCCTTTTCTAGGATGGATATTAATGGGTGCTCCTTTGGTAATTTAGTTTAGTTCATTACTTAGGAGAGAGGCGTGCTTATAGTATTGGCCTCACTTTTCCAGTCCTTTCGTACTAGGAAAAGTCTATCATAGATAGAAACCGACCTGGATTACTCCGGTCTGAACTCAGATCACGTAGGACTATTAATCGTTGAACAAACGAACCCTTAGTAGCGGCTGCACCACTAGGATGTCCTGATCCAACATCGAGGTCGTAAACCTCCTCGTCGATATGGGCTCTTGGAGGAGATTGCGCTGTTATCCCTGGGGTAGCTTGGTCCATTGATCAATTGTATTGGGTCTGGTTACTGTTAGTACGTCGAGGGGTTGCTCTCAGTTAAGAGGTGTGGTCTTATTTTTGGAGGGTCTGTTTTTCTCCAAGGTCGCCCCAACCGAAAAATGCGGGCCAATGTTTTAATAGTGGTGAACCTGTTAGGTTTTGGTTTATGTATGGTGGTCGCTGATTTTTAAGTTCCACAGGGTCTTCTCGTCTTATGTGTTCATTCCTGCTTTTGCACAGGAAGATCAATTTCACTGATTATCCGTAAGAGACAGTTAAGACCTCGTTTAGCCATTCATACAAGTCTCGATTTATGGGACAATTGATTGCGCTACCTTCGCACGGTTAGGATACCGCGGCCGTTAAACATTAGTGTCACTGGGCAGGCATCACCTTCAATACTTGGTCTAGCTGAAGGCTATGTTTTTGGTAAACAGTCGGGCCTTGGGTTTGCCTAGTTCCTTTTACGGATTTTAATCTTTCTAGTAAGCGCTCCTGAGTTGGGTTAACAAGAAGAATAATATTTGATCTTGTTGGAGTTGCTGTATTAGTTATTTGTTAATAATGTGAGGATGTAAGCTTGCGCTTGAGAGGGGATTCCCTAGTTACTCATTTTAGCATTGATTCTTCTATTGTTATAGATTAGCCTGTTGGGATTAAGGGAGTCATTCGGTTTTTGGATTTTTTAAGACTAGAGCTTTGACGCACTCTTTGTTGATGGCTGCTTAAAGGCCCACAATGTAGGCTGTTACAGGTAATTATCCACTAGTAGAGATTGTGTTCTTTTTTAAAGGGGCTGTACCCCCTTTAAATTACTCTTGATTTACTACGTGATGGCTAGGTTAAATATCCTTGGAGAATAATCAAGGGAGAACTCAGATTCATTTCACAGGCAACCAGCTATCACCTAGCTCGGTTGGCTTTTCACCTCTACTAACAAATCGTCCCACTCTTTTGCAACAGAGACGGGTTCGCTCATGGGTAGCTGTTTGTGAGTAGCTCGCTTAGGTTTCGGGGTGGCAAACTTAAATTCATTTTGCTTGGTTGTTCTTGCTAAATCATGATGCAAAAGGTACAAGGGTTCATCTTTGCTGTGTATTGCTTGGATTTTCATTGTTATTTCATCTTTCCCTTACGGTACTGATCTCTATTGCGCCAGGTATGGAGTCTTTTCTATCGCCTATACTAAGTTGGGAGAATGTTTTAGCTTGATAGTGAGATGAGTTTTTAATTTTATTTGGTTTTAATGTGGTTGGGCTAGAGCTAGGCTTCAAGACGATCTGGTGAGTGGCAGATATCTTTCAGGTGTAAGCTGAATGCTTTCATGTTATAGCTACGCCTTGATATGCTAAGTGCACCTTCCGGTACACTTACCTTGTTACGACTTACCTCATCTTTGGCTGGGAGGTGCATTAGTTATTAAGGACTATAGCTTGTGAGGAGGGTGACGGGCGGTATGTACGTGCCCCAGAGCCAACTTAAAGAGGGCATTCATTATCCCGCTTTACTGCTAAATCCGCCTTCTGGGGGTGGTTTCATGCCCCCTTCCGTGAGTTTTCTATTTTAGAAAATGTAGCCCATTTCTTCCGCCCCATAGGCTATACCTTGACCTGTCTTGTTAGCGGGTTGAGGGCTATTATGCTCACTGTTGTACTTTCAGAAAAGGTGAGCTGGCGACGGCGGTATGTAGGCTGCTTTAGCAAAGAGCGGTTGGGTGTATCGTGGGTTATCGATTATAGAACAGGCTCCTCTAGGTGGGTTTGGGACACCGCCAAGTCCTTAGAGTTTTAAGCGTTTGTGCTCGTAGTTCTCAGGCGGATACTTCGGTGGGGTAAGTATCGAGATTTAAGGCTAAGCATAGTGGGGTATCTAATCCCAGTTTGTGCCTTAGCTTTCGTGGAGTTTAATCGATCATGGATGCTAAGATCGTCTTGAAGGTGGGTTTAGGTGCATCTTAGGCTTATGACAGCTTAGCTGCATTTTGATCTTAGTTGGTGTGATAGCATGGGTACCACTCTTTACGCCGGATTACAGTTAATTTGGGTTTCTTGTGTGACCGCGGTGGCTGGCACAAGATTTACCAACCCTAGGTGTTACTATAACTAAGTCAAGTTTTCACTTATTGCTTAAGGTTAATTACTGCTGAGTACCCGTGGGGGTGTGGCTAAGCAAGGCGTCTTGGGCTACAGCTGTGAGTGTGCCTGATGCCAGCTCCCATCATCTTAACAAGAGTTCAGGGGCATTTACACTGGTGCGCGGATACTTGCATGTATATGTTTAGTAAAAATTAACGGTAAGGTTAGGACTAAGTCTTTTGTTCTTGGGCGTGCGGGCGGCCATCTTAGCATCTTCAGTGCTATGCTTTGTGTTAAGCTACAGGAAC